GTCCCTATAGCTTAAAACAAAGCATGACACTGAAGATGTCAAGACGGCATACCATCACCTGCCTAAGGACAAAAGACTTAGTCCTAACCTTACTATTAATTCTTACCAGACTTATACATGCAAGTATCCGCATCCCAGTGTAAATGCCCCCTCCCCCTCATAACTTTGCAGGAAAAGGAGCAGGTATCAGGCTCACCCATCAACCGTCGCCCAAGACGCCTTGCTCAGCCACACCCCCACGGGTATACAGCAGTAACTAACATTAAGCAATAAGTGTAAACTTGACTTAGTTATGGTAACCTAGGGTTGGTAAATCTTGTGCCAGCCACCGCGGTCATACAAGAAACCCAAATTAACTGTACACGGCGTAAAGAGTGGTAACATGTTATCACACCAACTAGGGTCAAAGTGCAACTAAGCCGTCATACGCTCAAGATGTACCTAAGTCTACCTCAAAATGATCCTAACCACTGTTGACCAATTGAACCCACGAAAGCTAAGACCCAAACTGGGATTAGATACCCCACTATGCTTAGCCCTAAATCTTGATGTTTACCTTACCAGAACATCCGCCCGGGAACTACGAGCACAAACGCTTAAAACCCTAAGGACTTGGCGGTGTCCTAAACCCACCTAGAGGAGCCTGTTCTATAATCGATAACCCACGATACACCCGACCACCTCTTGCCAATTCAGCCTACATACCGCCGTCGCCAGCTCACCTCCCCTGAGAGAACAATAGCGAACACAACAGTCTAACCCACTAACAAGACAGGTCAAGGTATAGCCCATGGGGTGGAAGAAATGGGCTACATTTTCTAATATAGAATAACCCACGGAAGAAAGTATGAAATCACTTTCAAAAGGCGGATTTAGCAGTAAAGAGAGACAATAATGCTCTCTTTAAACCGGCCCTAGGACACGTACATACCGCCCGTCACCCTCCTCATAAGCCCCTAACTAATATATCTAATATCTCACCTAGCTAAAGACGAGGCAAGTCGTAACAAGGTAAGTGTACCGGAAGGTGCACTTAGCATACCAAGACGTAGCTAAACATAAAGCATTCAGCTTACACCTGAAAGATATCTGCAATCACCAGATCGCCTTGAAGCCTACTCTAGCCCAATCACCCAACCCTTAATCAAATACCCAAAAATTTACCTTTCCCACAAACCAAAACATTTAACCACACCCTAGTATAGGTGATAGAAAAGTACACTTGGCGCGATAGAAACACGTACCGTAAGGGAAAAATGAAATAATAATGAAAAACATAAGCAAAAAACAGCAAAGATCAACCCTTGTACCTTTTGCATCATGATTTAGCAAGAACAACCAAGCAAAATGATTTTAAGTTTGCCACCCCGAAACCTGCGTGAGCTACTCACAAGCAGCTAATAATTGAGCTAACCCGTCTCTGTTGCAAAAGAGTGGGACGACTTGTTAGTAGAGGTGAAAAGCCAACCGAACCAGGTGATAGCTGGTTGCCTGTGAAAAGAATCTAAGTTCCACTTTGACCCTTCCCCCAGCAAACCCTAAGCCTCATGACAAAAGGTCAACAGCAACTTAAAGGAGGTACAGCTCCTTTAAAAAAGAAAACAACCTCCTCTAGCGGATAATTCACTTCATACTATATACTGTAGGCCCTAAAGCAGCCACCAATAAAGAGTGCGTCAAAGCTCCCCGTATTAAAAATATTACAACACAACGACTCCCTCCCCCCAAACAGGCTAACCTATTTCAATAGAAGCATTAATGCTAAAACGAGTAACTTGGACTAACTCCTCTCAAGCACAAACCTACATCAAGACATTATTAACAAACCTTATATCTACACCCTAACAAGACAAAATATTAACGGACTTTGTTACACCAACCCAGGAGCGCTTATTAGAAAGATTCAAATCTGTAAAAGGAACTAGGCAAACTCTTAAAAGGCCCGACTGTTTACCAAAAACATAGCCTTCAGCCAACCAAGTATTGAAGGTGACGCCTGCCCAGTGACAAAAAGTTTAACGGCCGCGGTATCCTAACCGTGCAAAGGTAGCGCAATCAATTGTCCCATAAATCGAGACATGTATGAACGGCTAAACGAGGTCTTAACTGTCTCCTACAGATAATCAGTGAAACTGATCTTCCTGTGCAAAAGCAGGAATACTCACATAAGACGAGAAGACCCTGTGGAACTTAAAAATCAATGGTCACCGTATCCAAAATCTTAACCTACCAGGACTACCATCCCTACTTATTGACCAAAATTTTTCGGTTGGGGCGACCTTGGAGAAAAACAAATCCTCCAAAAATAAGACCACCACTCTTAACCAAGAGCCACCCCTCAACGTGCCAACAGCAATCAGACCCAATATAATTGATTAATGGACCAAGCTACCCCAGGGATAACAGCGCAATCTCCTCCAAGAGCCCCCATCGACGAGGAGGTTTACGACCTCGATGTTGGATCAGGACATCCTAATGGTGCAACCGCTATTAAGGGTTCGTTTGTTCAACGATTAACAGTCCTACGTGATCTGAGTTCAGACCGGAGTAATCCAGGTCGGTTTCTATCTATGAAGAACTTTCCCTAGTACGAAAGGACCGGGAAAATAAGGCCAATACCACAAGCACGCCTTCTCCTTAAGTAATGCACCCAACTAAACTACTAAAGGATCTTCACACCCTCTCAAGATAAGAGACCGCTAGCGTGGCAGAGCTCGGCAAATGCAAAAGGCTTAAACCCTTTACTCAGAGGTTCAAATCCTCTCCCTAGCCCCACCCCATGACCCAACCCCCAGCACTAACCCACCTTACCATAACACTATCTTACACAATCCCCGTCCTAATTGCCGTAGCATTCCTCACCCTAGTCGAACGGAAAATCCTAAGCTATATACAGGCCCGAAAAGGCCCAAACATTGTTGGCCCATTCGGACTATTACAACCTATTGCCGACGGAATTAAACTATTTATCAAAGAACCTATCCGCCCATCCACCTCAGCACCTTTCCTATTTATCATTACCCCTATACTAGCGCTACTTCTAGCAGTTACTATTTGAATCCCTCTACCTCTCCCATTTTCACTAACAGATTTAAACCTAGGCCTCCTCTTCCTCCTAGCAATATCCAGCCTCGCTGTTTATTCCATTTTATGATCAGGTTGAGCATCAAACTCAAAATATGCCCTAATCGGGGCCCTTCGAGCAGTCGCCCAAACCATCTCCTATGAGGTAACATTAGCCATTATCCTCCTCTCGGTCATTATCCTTAGCGGAAACTATACCCTAAACACCCTTGCCACCACTCAAGAACCCCTCTACCTCATCTTCTCCTCCTGACCACTAGCAATAATATGATACATCTCAACACTTGCCGAAACAAATCGAGCTCCCTTCGACCTAACAGAAGGAGAGTCAGAACTTGTTTCTGGCTTCAACGTAGAATATGCTGCAGGACCATTCGCCCTATTTTTCCTAGCAGAATACGCTAACATCATACTAATAAATGCAATAACCACCATCCTATTCCTGAACCCAAGCTCACTTAACACACCCCAAGAATTATTCCCCATCATTCTAGCTACAAAAATCTTACTATTATCCTCAGGATTCCTATGAATCCGAGCTTCCTACCCACGATTCCGCTATGACCAATTAATACATCTACTCTGAAAAAATTTTCTACCACTAACCCTAGCACTATGCCTATGGCACACCAGCCTACCAATCTGCTACGCAGGCCTTCCTCCCTCCTTAAGGAAATGTGCCTGAACGTTAAAGGGTCACTATGATAAAGTGAATATAGAGGTACACTAATCCTCTCATTTCCTACCCCACTTAGAAAAGTAGGAATCGAACCTACACAAAAGAGATCAAAACTCTTCATACTCCCTCTATATTATTTCCTAGTAAGGTAAGCTAACAAAGCTATCGGGCCCATACCCCGAAAATGATGGTTTAACTCCTTCCTTTACTAATGAACCCTCATGCAAAGCTAACTACCATTTTAAGCTTAATAATGGGAACCACAACTACAATCTCAAGCCACCATTGAGCAGCAGCCTGAGTAGGACTAGAAATCAACACCCTTGCTATTATCCCTCTCATCTCTAAATCCCACCATCCTCGAGCCATTGAAGCCTCTATCAAATATTTTCTCGTACAAGCAACCGCCTCCGCATTAATACTATTCTCAAGCATAATTAATGCATGACACACCGGACAATGAGACCTAACCCAAATATCCCAGCCAACTGCATGCATTTTATTAACCACTGCAATTTCAATAAAACTAGGACTAGTACCCTTCCACTTTTGATTCCCAGAAGTACTTCAAGGCACATCTATAACCACCGCCTTACTCTTATCTACCATCCTAAAATTCCCCCCAATCACCATCCTACTAATAACATCCCAATCCTTAAACCCGCTATTCCTAACCACCATAGCCATTGCCTCCGTTTCCTTGGGCGGATGAATAGGACTTAACCAAACACAAATCCGGAAAATCTTGGCTTTCTCATCCATCTCCAACTTAGGATGAATAATCATCATCACTATTTACAACCCAAAACTTACCCTATTAACTTTCTACCTATATACCCTGACAACAACCACAATCTTCCTTACCCTGAACACAATAAAATCCACAAAATTATCAACCACAATAATTTCATGAACGAAAACCCCCCTACTAAATGCAACTCTAATATTAACCTTACTATCCCTAGCAGGCCTTCCCCCATTCACAGGATTCATACCCAAATGATTCATTATTCAAGAGCTCACTAAGCAAGAAATAACTCCAACAGCCACAATCACCGCTATACTCTCTCTCCTAGGACTATTCTTTTACCTCCGCCTAGCATACTATTCAACAATCACCATCCCCCCAAACTCCACAAACCACATAAAACTATGGCACACTAACAAAGCAACAAAATCCCTAATTGCCATTACCACAGCACTATCAACCCTACTACTACCACTATCCCCCCTAATCCTCTCTACCATTTAGAAACTTAGGTTAATTTAAAACCAAAGGCCTTCAAAGCCTTAAATAAGAGTGAAACTCTCTTAGTTTCTGCTAAGATCCGCAGGATACTAACCTGCATCTCCTGAATGCAACCCAGACACTTTCATTAAGCTAGGACCTTAACTAGACAGATGGGCCTCGATCCCATAACACCTTAATTAACAGTTAAATGCCTATAACCAGCAGGCTTCTGCCTACAGACCCCGGTACGCCCTCAGCATACATCAATGAGCTTGCAACTCAACATGAACTTCACCACAGAGCCGATAAGAAGAGGAATTAAACCTCTGTAAAAAGGACTACAGCCTAACGCTTTTACACTCAGCCATCTTACCTGTGACCACTATCATCCGATGATTATTTTCTACCAACCACAAAGACATTGGCACCTTGTACCTAATCTTTGGTGCATGGGCTGGCATAGCTGGTACCGCCCTAAGCCTCCTCATCCGTGCAGAATTAGGACAACCAGGAACTCTTCTAGGAGACGACCAAATTTACAACGTAATCGTCACCGCTCACGCATTCGTAATAATTTTTTTTATAGTTATACCCATCATAATCGGCGGATTTGGAAACTGACTAGTCCCACTTATAATTGGAGCACCAGATATGGCATTCCCACGAATGAACAACATAAGCTTCTGACTCCTTCCACCTTCATTCCTCCTTCTACTCGCCTCCTCCACAGTAGAAGCTGGAGCAGGAACAGGATGGACCGTATACCCCCCACTTGCCGGAAACCTAGCCCACGCGGGCGCCTCAGTAGACCTCGCTATCTTCTCATTACACTTAGCAGGAGTATCATCAATTTTAGGAGCAATCAACTTTATCACAACCGCAATCAACATAAAACCCCCAGCCCTCTCCCAATACCAAACCCCCTTATTCGTATGATCAGTACTCATCACCGCCGTCCTACTCCTACTCTCCCTACCAGTCCTCGCTGCCGGCATCACAATACTCCTAACAGACCGAAACCTAAACACTACATTCTTTGACCCAGCCGGAGGAGGTGACCCTATTTTATACCAACACTTATTCTGATTTTTTGGACACCCAGAAGTTTATATCCTAATCCTTCCAGGATTTGGAATCATCTCCCATGTAGTCACCTACTACGCCGGTAAAAAAGAACCCTTCGGCTATATAGGAATAGTGTGGGCAATATTATCCATTGGATTCCTAGGATTCATCGTGTGAGCTCACCATATATTCACAGTAGGCATAGACGTAGACACCCGAGCATACTTTACATCCGCAACCATAATCATCGCCATCCCTACAGGCATTAAAGTATTTAGCTGACTAGCCACCCTGCACGGAGGAACAATTAAATGAGACCCCCCAATACTCTGAGCTCTAGGATTTATTTTCCTCTTCACTATCGGTGGCCTCACTGGAATTGTCCTAGCCAATTCATCCCTAGACATTGCCCTACATGACACATATTATGTAGTTGCACATTTCCACTACGTCCTATCAATAGGAGCTGTCTTTGCCATTTTAGCAGGATTTACCCACTGATTCCCTCTATTTACAGGTTACACTCTTCACCCAACATGAACCAAAGCACACTTTGGAGTAATATTTACAGGAGTAAACCTAACCTTCTTTCCACAACACTTCTTAGGTTTAGCCGGCATACCCCGACGGTACTCCGACTACCCAGATGCTTACACCCTATGAAACACTCTATCATCCATCGGGTCTCTAATCTCAATAACAGCCGTTATCATACTCATATTTATCATCTGAGAAGCCTTCGCATCAAAACGAAAAATTTTACAACCAGAACTAACCACTACCAACATCGAATGAATTTACGGCTGCCCACCTCCCTACCACACCTTCGACCAACCCGCCTTTGTCCAAGTCCAAGAAAGGAAGGAATCGAACCCTCATATGCTGGTTTCAAGCCAACCGCATCAAACCACTCATGCTTCTTTCTTATGAGACGTTAGTAAACCAATTACATAGACTTGTCAAGCCTAAATTACAGGTGGAAACCCTGTACATCTCATATGGCCAACCATTCACAATTCGGCTTCCAAGACGCTTCCTCTCCTATTATAGAAGAACTAGTTGAATTCCACGATCATGCCTTAATAGTCGCCCTAGCAATCTGTAGTCTCGTACTTTACCTTCTAGCACTAATACTTCTAGAAAAACTATCATCTAACACAGTTGATGCCCAAGAAGTAGAACTTATTTGAACAATCCTCCCAGCAATCGTCCTCATCCTACTAGCCCTCCCATCCCTACAAATCCTCTACATGATAGACGAAATTGATGAGCCAGATCTCACCCTAAAAGCCATCGGACACCAATGATACTGAAGCTACGAATACACAGACTTCATAGACCTCTCATTCGACTCTTACATAATTCCCACAACAGAACTCCCACTAGGCCACTTCCGACTCCTAGAAGTAGACCACCGAGTAGTCATCCCAACAGAATCCCCCATCCGCATTATCGTAACCGCCGACGATGTCCTCCACTCTTGGGCAATCCCAACCCTTGGGGTGAAAACCGACGCCATCCCAGGACGATTGAACCAAACATCATTTATCACCACTCGACCAGGAATCTTTTATGGTCAATGCTCAGAAATTTGTGGAGCCAATCACAGCTATATGCCAATTGTCGTAGAATCAACTCCCCTATCACATTTCAAAAACTGATCCACATTATTATCATCCTAATCATTAAGAAGCTATGTACCAGCACTAGCCTTTTAAGCTAGAGACAGAGGATTAATCCCTCCTTAATGATATGCCTCAACTCAACCCCAATCCTTGATTCTTCATTATACTAGCATCATGACTAACATTCTCCTTAATTATCCAACCTAAACTCCTAGCATTTACCACAACAAACCCCCCATCAAACAAAACCCATGCACCCCGAAAAACCTCCCCCTGAACCTGACCATGAACCTAAGCTTTTTTGACCAATTCTCAAGCCCCCATCTACTAGGAATCCCATTAATCCTCATTGCCCTGTTATTCCCTGCTTTACTATTCCCAACTCCAAGCAACCGCTGAATTCCCAATCGAATTTCATCTTTACAATTATGATTCTTCAACCTAATTACTAAACAATTAATAATCCCACTAAACAAAACCGGTCACAAATGAGCTATTATCCTCACATCACTCATAACATTCCTCCTTACTATTAACTTACTAGGCCTTTTACCATATACATTCACCCCAACCACCCAACTATCAATAAACATAGCCCTAGCCTTTCCACTATGACTCGCCACACTCCTCACGGGCCTACGAAACCAGCCCTCAATTTCCCTAGGCCACCTTCTCCCCGAAGGAACCCCAACCCCATTAATCCCTGCTCTAATTATAATCGAAACCACTAGCCTCCTCATCCGACCCCTAGCCCTAGGCGTACGCCTAACTGCGAATCTCACTGCCGGCCACCTACTGATCCAACTTATCTCTACAGCCACCACATCTCTTCTCCCTATTCTCCCCGCTGTATCTGCCCTAACCCTATTAATCCTTTTTTTACTTACCATCCTAGAAGTAGCCGTCGCCATAATCCAAGCATACGTATTTGTCCTCCTACTTAGCCTCTACTTACAAGAAAACATTTAATGGCACACCAAGCACACTCATATCATATAGTAGACCCAAGCCCTTGACCAATCTTCGGCGCAGCCGCAGCATTACTCACAACCTCAGGCTTAACCATATGATTCCACCACAACTCCACACAACTACTAATATTAGGCTTAACCTCTATAATCCTTGTCATAATTCAGTGATGACGAGACATTGTACGAGAAAGCACTTTCCAAGGTCACCACACTCCAACAGTCCAAAAAGGCCTACGATACGGAATAATCCTCTTCATCACATCAGAAGCATTCTTCTTTCTAGGATTCTTCTGAGCATTCTTCCACTCAAGCTTAGTCCCTACCCCTGAATTAGGCGGACAATGACCCCCTACAGGAATCAAACCTCTAAACCCCATAGAAGTCCCCCTATTAAACACTGCCATCCTCCTAGCCTCTGGCGTTACAGTAACATGAGCCCACCACTCCATTACAGAAGGAAATCGTAAACAAGCCATTCAAGCTCTTACCATAACCATCCTCCTAGGATTCTACTTCACAGCTCTCCAAGCCATAGAATATTATGAAGCACCATTCTCCATCGCCGATGGAGTATATGGCTCAACCTTCTTCGTAGCCACAGGATTTCATGGCTTACATGTCATTATTGGATCCTCCTTCCTATCAATCTGCTTACTACGTCTAATCAAATACCACTTCACATCAAACCACCACTTCGGATTCGAAGCGGCAGCCTGATATTGACATTTCGTAGACATCATCTGATTATTCCTCTACATAACTATTTACTGATGAGGATCATGCTCTTCTAGTATATTTATTACAATTGACTTCCAATCTCTAAAACCTGGTAAAACTCCAGGGAAGAGCAATCAACATAATCATATTCATACTCATTCTCTCATCAACTCTCAGTGCCATCCTCACCATGTTAAATTTCTGATTGGCCCAAATAACCCCAGACTCAGAAAAACTATCCCCATACGAGTGTGGATTCGATCCCCTAGGATCTGCCCGACTCCCATTCTCAATCCGCTTCTTCCTCAGTAGCCATCCTATTCCTACTATTTGACTTAGAAATCGCACTCCTACTTCCACTTCCACGAGCCACTCAACTAGAGTTTCCCTCCCACACTCTAGGCTGAACTTCAACCATCCTCATCCTCCTAACACTAGGCCTAGTCTACGAATGAGCCCAAGGGGGCCTAGAATGAGCAGAATAGAAAGTTAGTCTAACCAAGACAGTTGACTTCGACTCAACAAATCATAGTTTAATCCTATGCCTTTCTTCATGTCACTAACACATCTAAGCTTTTACTCAGCTTTTACAATAAGTAGTCTAGGACTAGCCTTTCATCGAACTCACTTAATCTCCGCCCTACTATGCTTAGAAAGCATAATACTATCAATATTTATCGCCCTATCCATATGACCCATCGAAAACCAAGCAACATCCTTCACCCTGATCCCAATACTTATATTAGCATTCTCAGCCTGCGAAGCAGGTACCGGCCTCGCAATACTAGTAGCCTCCACTCGAACTCATGGCTCTGACCATTTACAAAACTTCAACCTCCTACAATGCTAAAAATTGTATTACCAATAATCATACTTCTCCCCACAACACTCCTATCCAACCCTAAATTTATATGAACAAACACTACCCTCTACAGCTTCCTAATTGCCTTACTTAGCCTACAATGAATAACTCCCACATACTTTCCCTACAAAAACCTCACCCAATGAACCGGCATTGACCAAATCTCATCCCCCCTCTTAATTTTATCATGCTGACTCCTTCCACTCATAATCCTAGCAAGTCAAAACCATCTACAACAAGAACCCCTCATCCGAAAACGAACCTTCATCCTAACCCTAATCACAATCCAACCATTCATTCTACTAGCCTTTTCTTCCACAGAGCTAACACTATTTTACATCACATTTGAAGCCACCTTAATCCCCACCTTAATTCTAATTACTCGATGAGGAAATCAACCAGAACGATTAAGCGCAGGCATTTACTTATTTTTCTACACACTAATCAGCTCCCTCCCCTTATTAGTTATTATCCTCTACTTATACTTCAAAACCGGAACCCTCCACCTTACAATTCTAAACCTCACCCACCCAACCCTAACCAACACATGAACTGGACTCCTATCAAGTCTCGCCCTACTAATAGCATTTATAGTAAAAGCCCCACTATATGGCCTACACCTCTGACTCCCAAAAGCCCACGTCGAAGCCCCAATCGCCGGGTCAATACTACTAGCCGCACTACTTCTTAAACTAGGAGGCTATGGCATCATACGCCTAACTATATTTATAACCCCCCTCTCAAATAACCTCCACTATCCATTCCTATCCCTAGCCCTATGAGGTGCACTCATGACCAGCTCAATTTGCCTCCGCCAAACTGATTTAAAGTCACTCATCGCCTATTCCTCCGTAAGCCACATAGGATTAGTTATCGCCGCAACCATAATCCAAACCCAATGATCCTTCTCAGGGGCAATAATCCTAATAATCTCCCACGGACTTACATCCTCTATACTATTCTGCTTAGCTAACACCAACTACGAACGGACACACAGCCGAATCCTTCTCTTAACACGAGGCCTCCAACCCCTACTACCACTAATAGCTACATGATGACTCCTCGCTAACCTCACCAATATAGCCCTCCCCCCTACCACAAACTTAATAGCCGAACTAACCATCATAATTTCACTATTCAACTGATCCACCTTTACAATTATCCTCACCGGAAATGCAACCCTATTAACCGCTATATACACCCTATCAATACTACTTACTACCCAATGAGGAACATTACCCACACACATCACATCAATCCAAAATTCCACCACACGAGAACATCTCTTAATAACCCTCCACATTTTCCCATTACTACTTCTTATACTTAAACCAGAACTAGTCTCAGGCCTCCCCTTATGCAAGTATAGTTTTAACCCAAACATTAGACTGTGACTCTAAAAATAGAAGTTAGACCCTTCTTACCTGCCGAGGGGAGGTTAAACCAACAAGAACTGCTAATTATTGCATCTGAGCCTAAAATCTCAGCCCCCTTACTTTTAAAGGATAACAGCAATCCACTGGTCTTAGGCACCACCCATCTTGGTGCAACTCCAAGTAAAAGTAATGGAAACCACACTACTCCTAAACACCTTAACAACCTTAACAATAGTCACCCTCATCACCCCAATCATTCTCTCACTTCTATCAAAAAAATTCACAACCTCCCCCACCATTATTACTAATACCATTAAAACCGCCTTCCTAACCAGCCTTATATCAACCACACTATTTATTTATTACAACGCAGAGAGCATCTCCACCCAATGAGAATGAAAATTTATTACAAACTTCAAAATCCCAATCAGCCTAAAAATAGATTTATACTCCATAATATTTTTTCCCATCGCACTATTTGTCACCTGATCAATCCTCCAATTCGCAACATGATATATATCTTCAGAACCCTACATTAATAAATTCTTCAATTATCTATTAATATTTTTAATCGCCATACTTATTCTAACCACCGCTAACAACCTATTCCTTCTACTTATCGGCTGAGAGGGAGTAGGAATTATATCATTCCTTCTAATCGGCTGATGACAAGGGCGAGCAGAAGCCAATACTGCCGCCCTACAAGCCGTATTATATAATCGAATTGGAGATATTGGGCTCATCCTAAGCATAGCATGACTTGCCTCATCCATAAATACCTGAGAAATCCAACAAACCTTCACCAACTCCCAAATCCCCACACTCCCCCTACTGGGACTGATCCTAGCAGCCACAGGAAAATCCGCCCAATTTGGATTACACCCATGACTCCCCTCTGCCATAGAAGGTCCCACCCCAGTCTCCGCCTTACTCCACTCCAGCACAATAGTAGTAGCCGGAATTTTTCTACTTATTCGCACCCACCCTATACTCTCAAGCAACCAAACCGCCCTATCTACATGCCTATGTCTAGGCGCACTATCAACAGTATTCGCCGCCACATGTGCCATTACACAAAACGCCATTAAAAAAATTATTGCTTTCTCCACATCCAGCCAGCTCGGACTCATAATAGTAACAATCGGCCTAAATCTTCCGCAACTAGCCTTTCTTCACATCTCCACCCACGCCTTTTTCAAAGCCATACTATTCCTATGCTCTGGATCAATCATCCACAACCTCAATGGAGAGCAAGACATCCGCAAAATAGGAAGCCTACAAAAAATACTACCCACAACCACTTCCTGCCTTACTATCGGAAACCTCGCCCTAATAGGCACCCCATTCCTAGCAGGATTTTACTCAAAAGACCTTATCATCGAAAGCATAAACACCTCCTACCTCAATACATGAGCCCTAACCATAACCCTACTAGCCACATCATTCACTGCAACCTACAGCATCCGCATAACCCTGCTAGTCCAAACAGGGTATACCCGAACTCCAACAATCACTCCCATCAACGAAAATCACCGAACCCTCACATCCCCAATTATTCGACTAGCCTTAGGCAGCATTATAGCAGGCCTACTAATCTCATCCCTCTCTACTCCAACAAAAACCCCCCCAATAACAATACCCACCTTAACAAAAACCGCAGCAATCATCGTCACAATATTAGGCATTATCATGGCATTAGAACTCTCAAACGCAACCAAATCCATATCCAAACCAAAACAAAATCACCTAACCAACTTCTCTCTTTCCCTAGGTTACTTCAACCCACTCTCACACCGACTTAGCTCCATAGCAACATTAAATCATGGACAAAAACTTGCCTCTCACCTAATTGACTTGTCCTGATACAAAAAAATTGGCCCAGAAGGACTTGCTGACCTACAACTCATGATAGCCAAAACCTCCACTAACCTCCACTCAGGATTAATCAAAACCTACCTAAGCTCGTTTGCCTTGACAATTATCATCACCATACTAACCTTCAAGCACTAACCCTATAATGGCCCCTAACATACGAAAATCCCACCCCCTATTAAAAATAATCAACAACTCCCTAATCGACCTACCAACCCCATCAAACATCTCCGCCTGATGAAACTTCGGCTCTCTTCTAGGCATTTGCCTAATTACCCAAATCCTCACAGACCTATTACTAGCCACACACTACACTGCCGACACCACTCTAGCATTCTCATCCGTAGCCCACACATGTCGAAACGTACAGTACGGCTGACTAATCCGAAACTTACATGCAAATGGAGCATCCTTTTTCTTCATCTGCATCTACCTTCACATCGGACGAGGCTTCTACTATGGCTCCTACCTATACAAAGAAACCTGAAACACAGGTGTTATCCTCCTACTGACCCTAATAGCAACAGCCTTTGTAGGATACGTCCTCCCATGAGGACAAATATCATTCTGAGGCGCCACAGTCATTACCAACTTATTTTCAGCCATCCCCTACATCGGCCAAACCCTCGTAGAATGAGCCTGAGGTGGCTTTTCAGTTGACAACCCAACATTAACCCGATTCTTCGCCCTCCACTTTCTTCTCCCATTCCTAATCGCAGGTATCACCATAATCCACCTCACATTCCTCCACGAAACCGGATCAAACAACCCACTAGGAATCTCATCAAACTGTGACAAAATCCCATTCCATCCCTACTACACCCTCAAAGACATCCTAGGTTTCATCATTATATTCATCCCCCTCATATCTCTCGCCCTCTTCTCCCCCAACCTCCTAGGAGACCCAGAAAATTTCACACCAGCAAACCCACTAGTTACCCCTCCCCACATTAAACCCGAATGATACTTCCTATTCGCATACGCCATCCTTCGCTCAATCCCCAACAAACTAGGCGGCGTACTAGCACTAGCAGCCTCAGTGCTAATCCTATTCCTAATACCCCTCCTTCACAATTCAAAACAACGCACTCTAACCTTCCGACCCCTCTCACAAATTATCTTCTGAACCCTAGTCGCCAATTTACTTATCCTAACATGAGTAGGCAGCCAACCCGCAGAACACCCCTTCATCATCATCGGCCAATTAGTCTCCATTACCTATTTCACTATTCTACTAATCCTCTTCCCAATCATAGGAGCTTTAGAGAACAAAATACTCAACCTCTAAAAATACTCTAATAGTTTATAAAAACATCGGCCTTGTAAACCGAAGATTGAAGATTTATTAGTCTTCTTAGAGTTTCCATTTAAAAAAAAATCTTTTTTTCCACCACCCAAATTCCTCTCATAATTCCACCCCCCTCCCCCAAAAAAACTATGTATTACATTGCATTCATTTATATTCCCCATTATACATAATAGTCCATGTTTAATATCCATTAATGTTTAACTCACCATACCCCCCCCTCTCCCCATATCTCCGTCCAGAGGACAAGAACTCAATGCTCTTTCTAGTTCACCTCTAGATTTCACTAAAACCAAAACCTGTCAGTTTATACCTAGGTTTATTTCATTATACGGAAGTGCTTGAGTACACTCATGAATGACATTAGGGCCACACACTGAAAAATTTCTCGCTGTACAAACAAGATCGTGCAGGGTTATTTATTAATCGTGCCCCTCACGTGAAATCAGCAACCCGGCGTAAAGCGGATCCTACGTTACTAGCGTCAGGCCCATACTTTCCCCCTAAACCCTAGCCCAACTTGCGCTTTTGCGCCTCTGGTTCCTATTTCAGGGCCATTAATAGCTTATCTCTCTGAACTTGTACTTCACCGAGGCATTTGGTCGGCTCTTTATCATACATCTCACCCTTGATCGCGTCACCGACCGTTTTGGTACTTTTCCTACTTTTTTTCGGGGCCCTTTCACAGATGGCCCCCCCGTGCGGCGGGTGGTATCTTTCAAGACATGTACATCGTATGGTCGGCGGTCTGTTTTGTGGATCTCAAGAATCCATTAATGATACGGTGGAAGTGTATTTCGGTTTCATTTTTACACTGATGCACTTTGTTTAGCATTTGGTACTGGAACTTCCATTTGTCCCTGTAAATGGTGTTATTTTATCCATGCATTCATGGACATGTTTTTTCGTCAAAATTTGCCAAAATTTATACTACCCCCTTCATTAATTTTTTTATCAACACTAGGAAATTTCAACTAAAACAAAACATGCAATCGTAACGAATTCATCATCACTTTCCTTGCATGTTCAAAGGCGCTGAAATTCATTAATCACAAAAACACCACGTTTGATCACGATTTCCAAAAATTTTGTACAAACTTTCCCTGAAAATCCTTTAATACTTCGTAACATTCCATTTCATTCCTTGATAACATTCCTCACTATTCACTCTAATATTCACATTCATCTTCTTCGTAACATTCCATTTCATTCCTTGATAACATTCCTCACTATTTTCTCTAACAACCTCATCATCCTCTACCACCACCTCTCCTCATCAGAAAAAGAGGACTTTAAACCTCTATCTCCAACTCCCAAAGCTGGTATTTTTATCTAAACTATTCTCTGACCCAACCCCTTCCTTTTCCCCCTAAACCGCCCGAACAGTCCCACGAGACAACCCCCGCACAAGCTCCAACACCACGAACAAAGACAACAACAACCCCCACCCAGCCGCCAAAAACATCCCAACCCCGAGCGAATAAAACACAGCGACACCACTAAAATCTAACCGAACAGAAAAAACCCCACCCCCATCCACAGTAACCACACCTAAATCCCAAATTCCAAAATCACCGCCAACAAACACCCCCACAATCAACACCAATAAAAAACAAACCCCATAACCAATCACCCGCCAATCCCCCCACGCCTCAGGAAATGGATCCGCTGCCAGAGACACAGAATAAACAAAAACCACCAACATTCCCCCCAAATAAACCATAAATAATACCAATGACACAAAAGACACCCCTAAACTTAACAACCACCCACACCCAACAACAGAGGCTAGCACTAACCCAACCACCCCGTAATACGGAGAGGGATTAGATGCAACCGCCAACCCCCCCAATACAAAACACAAGCCAAAAAAAACCATAAAATAAGTCATAATTATTCCTGCTTGGCTTTCCACCAAGGCCTATGGTCTGAAAAACCATCGTTGGTATATACCTCAACCACAGGAACAATCAAACTTACTCCACACCAACCCTTAAACCATATTTTTTCTACAAATTCCTCCCGCCC